AGGATAATATGAAACTTCGCGTTGTCAATTATATCCTTTATGGAAATGGCAAACCTACTCGGAGAATTTCTGACACAAGTATTCAACTAGTTCGGACTTGTTTAGTGTTGAATTGGGACCAAGACAAGAAAAGTTCTTCCGACAAAGAGGTCCATGCTTCCCTTGTTGAAGTAAGTACAAACGGTCTGATTCGAGATTTCCTAAAAATCGACTTAGTGAAATCCCAAAATTTGTATATCAGAAAAAGGAATGATCCGTCAGGTTCAGGATTGATCTCTGATAATGAGTTAGATAGTACCACTAAAAATCCGTTTTATTCCAAAGCAAGGATTCAACAATCATTTAGACAAAATCGCGGAACTATTCGTACGCTGTTGAATAGAAATAAGGAATCCCAATCTTTGATAATTTTGTCATCATCTAATTGTTTTTACATGGGTCCATTCAATGATGTAAAAGATCACAATGGAATAAAACAATCAATTAAAAAGGATCCTCTAATTCCAATTAGGAATTTGTTGGGCCCTTTAGGAACAGCCCTTCAAATTGCGAATTTTTATCCATCATTTGACCCCTTAATAACAATAACTCATAATCAGACCTCAGTAGCGGAATATTTACAACTTGCAAATTTAAAACAGACTTTTCAAGTACTTAAATATTTTTTAATGGATGAAAATAGGAGAATTTATAATCTCGATTCACGCAGAAGCATCGTTTTGAATCCATTTAATTTGACTTGGTATTTTCCCCATGATAATTATTGTGATGAAACGTCCACAAAAATGAGTCTTGGGCAGTTTATTTCTGAACATGTATGTATAGCCAAAAACGGACCGCACTTAAAATCAGGTCAAGTTTTAATTGTTCAAGTTGACTCTGTAGTAATAAGATCGGCTAAGACTTTTTTGGCGACTCCGGGAGCAACTGTTCATGGGCATTATGGAGAAATCATTTACGAAGGAGATACATTAGTTACATTTCTATATGAAAAATCGAGATCTGGTGATATAACGCAGGGTCTTCCAAAGGTAGAACAAGTATTAGAAGTGCGTTCGATTGATTCAATATCGATGAGCCTAGAAAAGAGAGTTGAGGGTTGGAACAAACGTATAACAAGAATTCTTGGAATTCCTTGGAGCTTCTTGATTGGTGCTGAGTTAACTATAGTGCAAAGTCGTATCTCTTTAGTTAATAAGATCCAAAAGGTTTATCGATCCCAGGGGGTACAGATCCATAATAGGCATATAGAAATTATTGTGCGTCAAATAACATCAAAAGTGTTGATTTCGGAAGATGGAATGTCTAATGTTTTTTTACCCGGGGAACTGATTGGATTGTTGCGAGCGGAACGAACGGGACGCGCTTTAGAAGAAGGGATCCATTATCGAGCCATTTTATTGGGAATAACGAGAGCATCTCTGAATACTCAAAGTTTTATATCCGAAGCAAGTTTTCAAGAAACTGCTCGAGTTTTAGCCAAAGCCGCTCTCCGGGGTCGTATCGATTGGTTGAAAGGCTTGAAAGAGAACGTTGTTCTAGGGGGTATGATACCTGCGGGTACCGGATTTAAAGGATTAGTGCACCGTTCAAGGCAGCACAGCAACAGTCTTTTGGAAACAAAAAAAAAGAAATTATTCGGGGGGGAAATGAAAAATATTTTCTTCCACCACAGAGAATTATTTGACTCTTGCATTTCAAAGAAGGTACATGATACATCAGAACGCTCTTTTATATAGGATTTAATGATTCTTAAGATAAAATAAAATAAGACTAACGGATTTATCCTTTTCATTATTTGTTTTTATTGTAGACATTTGATTTATTAATAGTAATAAAGGGAATAACGAATAGAAAGTAATAGCTTGGCTCGTGCATAAACGACCAATCCTCCGGTAGAAGAGAAGGTTCCATCGGAACAATTTTTTATTTCAACTCGTCTCTTTTTTTTTTTTAAGAGAGGAAGTGTGAGGAGAAATGGCAAGAAGATATTGGAACATAAATTTGGAAGAGATGTTGGAAGCAGGAGTTCATTTCGGTCATGGTACTAGGAAATGGAATCCTAGAATGGTGCCTTATATCTCTGCAAAGCGTAAAGGTATTCATATTATAAATCTGACAAGAACCGCTCGTTTTTTATCAGAAGCTTGTGATTTGGTTTTTGATGCAGCAAGTAGGGGAAAACAATTTTTAATTGTTGGTACAAAAAAGAAAGCAGCCGATTCAGTGGTGCGAGCTGCTATAAGGGCTCGGTGTCATTATGTTAATAAAAAATGGATCGGTGGTATGTTAACAAATTGGGCCACTACAGAAACGAGGCTTCATAAGTTCAGGGACTTGAGAACGGAACAAAAGACAGGGAGACTCAATCGTCTTCCGAAAAGAGATGCAGCTATGTTGAAGAGACAATTATCTCGCTTGCAAACATATCTGGGCGGGATTCAATATATGACGAGATTGCCTGATATTGTAATCATCGTTGATCAGCAAGAAGAATATACGGCCCTTCGAGAATGTATCACTTTGGGAATTCCAACAATTTGTTTAATCGATACAAATTGTGATCCTGATCTTGCAGATATTTCGATTCCGGCAAACGATGATGCTATAGCTTCAATTCGATTAATTCTTAACAAATTAGTATTCGCAATTTGTGAGGGTCGTTCTAGCTATATACGAAATCCTTGATTAATAATTAATAATAAGCTAAATAAATTTTTGGAACTCCATAGATTCATGGGGTCGGTTACTATTTCTGAATCGTACAAAAGAGATAAAAATGTGGATATTCTGTGATTCGTTTTTTGGTATAATACCAAATATAGAATTCGAAATATATAATTCGAGTAGGCAAGTCCAAAAAGAAAAAGAAACAGTTGAATCAAAATAATTCCTTTTTAAATTTTAAGTCAAGCTCTATTTCTGTCAGAGAGTAATATGAATATTATATCATGTTCTATCAACACACTAAATGGATTATACGATATCTCTGGTGTGGAAGTCGGCCAACATTTATATTGGCAAATCGGAAGTTTCCAAGTCCATGCCCAAGTCCTTATTACTTCTTGGGTTGTAATTGCTATCTTATTAGGTTCCGCCATTATCGCAGTTCGGAATCCACAAACCATTCCAACCGACGGTCAAAATTTCTTCGAATATGTTCTTGAATTCATTCGAGACGTGAGCAAAACTCAGATTGGAGAAGAATATGGTCCGTGGGTTCCCTTTGTTGGAACTCTCTTTCTCTTTATTTTTGTTTCGAACTGGTCAGGTGCTCTTTTACCTTGGAAAATCATACAATTACCGCATGGGGAATTAGCCGCACCCACGAATGATATAAATACTACCGTTGCTTTAGCTTTACTCACGTCAGTAGCATATTTCTATGCGGGTCTTTCCAAAAAAGGATTGGGGTATTTCAGTAAATACATTCAACCAACTCCAATTCTTTTACCTATCAACATTTTAGAAGATTTCACAAAACCCTTATCGCTTAGTTTTCGACTTTTCGGGAATATATTAGCCGATGAATTAGTTGTTGTTGTTCTTGTTTCTTTAGTACCTTTAGTAGTTCCTATACCTGTCATGTTCCTTGGATTATTTACAAGTGGGATTCAAGCTATTATTTTTGCAACTTTAGCTGCGGCTTATATAGGCGAATCCATGGAGGGGCATCATTGACTAGTTTTTTTTTGAAAAAGTACAAGTATCATCTTTTTTTTTTAGCTTAGCGAGACGCAATGTATGTGCAACTCCAGATAATCCACTTAGGGGATAGAAATAGACAAATCTTAGGTAATGAATTGGAATAAAAAAAAGGAAAGAGATCGAAAAGAAAAGATCTTTTTCTTAAAATTCCAAGTTCACCATTTCTTTATTTTATTTATATCATAGTATGATTGTATCACTAACTATTTCTTTATTTTATTTTGCTGTGAGGAACTTATCATGAATAATCCACTGATTTCTGCCGCTTCCGTTATTGCTGCTGGGTTGGCTGTTGGACTTGCTTCTATCGGACCTGGAGTTGGTCAAGGTACTGCTGCGGGTCGCGCTCTAGAAAGTATCGCGAGACAACCCCAGGCGGATGGAAAAATACGAGGTGTTTTATTGCTTAGTTTGGCTTTTATGGAAGCTTTAACAATTTATGGGCTGGTTATCGCATTGGCACTTTTATTTGCGAATCCTTTTGTTTAATCCTGTAAATCTTTTTAATCCTATAAATAGGAGATGGTTTTCTTAATTTTTTCTTATTTTATGGATTCGGGCTTACTCCTTTCTTTTTTTACGCCATTGTTGGGATAATAACCTAAAGGAAGGATTAATTTGAGGATGAGGAAGTAGCCCATTGACTCGTTTTCTTCCTTCCCTTTCTTAGTCCAAGGTACCCTCTTTTTAAGGAATGTTGCAGCAAATGGTACCTTTCGCTATTGATCGATCCCTAATTCTTTGAATTCTAATAAGTATCATTATTATTGGGAATTTGAAATTGAAAAAAAAAATACATTTCTATCTAGATAGAAATGTATTTTTTACTCTCATAGGTAAAGTCAAATTTTTTATTATACAAAAATTTTTATAATATTTTTTCTAAATCCAATTTAAGAAAAAACTTTCTAATAAAAAATTTAAATAAATAATAAATAAATCGGAAATCTAGAGAATTTAGAATTAGAAAACTATAAAAAAATATATATAAAATGGAATATAATATATAGAATAATAGAATTAATAGAATCAACGGAAAAGGGGTGAAAATGATACAAAAAAAAAGAAAAAAGTTCGTTTTTTTTAGTCTAAAATAGGAGATCATATGAAAAATGTAACCGATTCTTTCGTTTCTTTGGGTCACTGGCCCCCCGCCGGGAGTTTCGGGTTTAATACCGATATTTTTGCAACAAATCTAATAAATCTAAGTGTAGTACTTGGTGTATTGATCTTTTTTGGAAAGGGGGTGTTAAGTGATTTATTAGATAATCGAAAAAAGAGGATCCTGGATA